ATCTTACCGCGATGATTATTTTCCACCAACCATAAGGACATTGGAACAATATATTTAATGTTAGGTATTTGAGCCGCTATAGTTGGGACAGCACTTAGCCTTCTCATCCGCGCAGAACTAGCGCAACCCGGATCATTAATTGGGGATGATCAAATCTACAACGTGATTGTAACAGCTCACGCTTTTGTTATAATCTTTTTTATAGTAATACCTGTAATAATTGGGGGATTCGGGAATTGATTAATCCCCCTAATACTAGGAGCCCCAGACATAGCATTCCCACGTCTTAATAACCTAAGTTTTTGGCTCCTCCCCCCATCATTTATTCTCCTTTTAAGTTCTGCGATAACAGAATCTGGGGCTGGAACAGGTTGAACAGTATACCCCCCCTTATCTGCTGCTGAAGCTCACTCAGGCTCCTCGGTTGATTTAACAATTTTCTCTCTTCACCTAGCAGGTGTATCTTCAATCCTAGGGGCAATTAACTTTATCACAACCATTATCAATATACGAGCAAGTGGTATATTAATAGAGCGAATTCCTTTGTTTATTTGATCAGTTAAAATCACCGCAGTCCTACTCCTCCTCTCACTCCCTGTTTTAGCAGGGGCCATCACCATACTCCTAACCGACCGAAATTTTAATACAAGCTTCTTTGATCCCGCCGGAGGCGGGGACCCTATTCTTTACCAACATCTCTTCTGATTCTTTGGCCACCCCGAAGTTTACATTTTAATTTTACCAGGATTTGGGATAATCTCCCATATCGTCAGCCATTATTCAGGTAAAAAAGAACCTTTTGGTACTTTAGGAATAATTTACGCTATATTAGCCATTGGCTTCCTTGGATTCGTAGTTTGAGCACACCATATATTCACAGTAGGAATAGATGTAGACACACGAGCTTACTTCACAGCAGCCACAATAGTAATTGCCATTCCAACTGGAATTAAAATCTTCAGATGACTAGCAACACTTAACGGTTCCGTTATTATCTTTGAAACCCCAACACTATGAGCCTTAGGTTTTATTTTCCTGTTCACCATAGGCGGCCTCACTGGGGTAGTTTTAGCTAACTCCTCGATTGACATTACCCTACATGACACCTACTATGTAGTAGCCCATTTTCATTATGTTCTATCAATAGGAGCTGTATTCGCTATTATAGCCGGGGTAGTCCACTGATTCCCACTTTTCTTCGGTGTAGCAATAAACCCTACTCACCTAAAAATCCAATTTTTTACCACTTTCGTGGGTGTGAATATAACATTTTTTCCCCAACATTTTCTCGGTCTCAGAGGAATACCCCGTCGATACTCAGACTACCCAGACGCCTACACAACATGAAATATTATTTCATCTCTAGGATCAATCATCTCATCTTTAGCTGCCTTAGGAATGTTACTTATCTTCTGAGATGCTTTAATCTCCCAACATCCCATCTCATCCGCATGATCTTTCCCCTCATCAAACGAATGACTTCATAATATTCCCCCATCAGACCATACTTTTACTCAATTAAATTCCATTTCCACTTAAACCTTATGGCAACATGAGCAAACTTATCTTTCCAAGATAGCGCCTCACCACTAATAGAACAATTAATTTTTTTTCATGACCACACTATAATCATCTTAATTCTAATCACTATCCTAATCACCCATATAATAGGCTCAATCCTATCAAATAAACTCATTAATCGATTCCTACTAGAAGGCCAAGAAATTGAAACTTTCTGAACCCTAACACCTGGGATTCTTTTAATTTTTATTGCTTTTCCATCCCTTCGCCTTCTCTACCTCTTAGATGAAAGACAAGAACCCCTCATTTCTTTAAAAGTACTCGCCCACCAATGATACTGATCTTATGAATACTCAGATTTCCCCTCAGTAGAGTTTGACTCCTATATAATCCCCCAAGAAGAAAGACCTCCCTCAACTTTTCGTCTTCTCGACGTTGATAATCGAACAACCCTCCCAATCAACACCCCAATCCGATTTCTTATTACATCTGCAGATGTAATCCACTCATGAGCTATCCCATCCCTGGGGCTAAAAATAGACGCTGTCCCAGGACGACTAAATCAATCCTTCACTTCTGTGACACGCAGAGGACTCCTCTATGGACAATGTAGAGAAATCTGTGGAGCTAATCATAGATTTATACCAATCGTGATCGAAGCAATCCCCCTAAAACCCTTCATTAAATGAATTAATACCTTATCATTAGATGGCTGAATTAATAAGCAATGGTCTCTTAAACCATAAAATGGTTAGATATTAACCTCTAATGGATAAAGTCTAGTTAAAGAATATAACATAAGCTTGTCAAACTTAAATTATCTCTCGATGACTTTAAATCCCACAAATAGCCCCCATAATATGGATATTACTCATACTCATATCAACTTTTTTTATTATCCTCACAATAACAAAAATCTTTTTTTTTCAATCCCCCTACCCCTTTACCCATTTCCCTGAATACTCCCTTAACCAAAAATCATGAACATGATAAGCTCTTTATTTTCCATCTTCGACCCCTCTACCCCGCCTTTATTCAAAATAAACTGATTATCTATTACAATTCCAGTAATTTTAATCCCTTTACAGTTCTGACTCACCAACTCAACCATATCAAAACTTCCCAATCTGGTGTTCCAAAAACTCCACCAAGAAATAAAAACTCTGTCTTCCACCTCCTTCTCAAAAGGAACAACAATAATCCTGATTTCAATCTTCTCCTTTATCCTATTTAATAATTTGATAGGACTATTACCCTTTATCTTCACTGCAACCAGTCACCTAGTTGTAGCCTTATCAATAGCTCTACCTTTTTGGGTAACTTTCATATTATATGGTTGAATTAATAACTCAATTCATATATTTTCCCATTTAATCCCCTTAGGGACCCCACCTCCTCTAGCCATTTTCATAGTGTGTGTAGAAACCATTAGAAACCTGATTCGTCCAATTACATTATCAGTCCGATTAACAGCGAATATAATCGCCGGACACCTTATTCTTACTCTACTCAGAAATTGTTTTAGCCTAACTCTCCATAAAATCCCCCCAATTATAGCACCAGAACTTTTATTAATTTCCCTAGAAACAGCCGTAGCTGTAATTCAAGCCTATGTATTTACCATCCTCCTCTGCCTATACGCCTCAGAAATCCACTAATGTCAAATCAGTCTCACCCTTTTCATATAGTTAATATAAGCCCTTGACCGCTTACTGCCGCCATCGGATCACTTACACTAACAATAGGAATAATTAAATGGTTCCACCTAAACTCAATATCCCTCTTCACTTTAGGTCTCCTAATTTTATTATCCACAGCAATCCAATGATGACGAGATATCATCCGTGAAGCTACGTTCCAAGGTCACCACACAACCCCCGTAATCTCAGGACTAAAATGAGGCATAATCCTTTTTATCATTTCAGAAGTATTATTCTTCGTATCCTTTTTCTGAGCCTTTTTTCATAGAAGACTATCCCCAAATATTGAACTCGGTAGCCTGTGGCCCCCCCAAGGAATTAACCCCTTTAATCCAACCCACATCCCTTTATTAAACACTAGTATTCTACTAGCATCAGGAGTAACTATTACATGAACCCATCATAATATTCTCTTAAGTAAAAACAAAAAAGCATCAAATGCCTTAACAATTACCCTTCTCCTAGGAGTCTATTTCACTCTCCTTCAAGCCTGAGAATATTTCCAAGCCCCTTTTAGAATCTCTGACTCCGTGTACGGAACTACATTCTTCGTAGCTACAGGATTTCACGGTCTCCACGTAATTATTGGATCCACCTTTCTATTAATTACCCTAATACGTATAATTAATCTTCATTTCTCAGCCAGACATCATTTCGGGTTCGAAGCCGCTGCGTGATATTGACACTTTGTCGACGTAGTTTGATTATTCCTCTACATCTCAATCTACTGATGAGGATCCTACCTTTTTAGTATACTTCTAAAGTACAATTGACTTCCAATCAATAAGTTTGTCACACAAAAAAGGTAATTCTTCTTAAAACCATCATAACCTTAAGTATTATCCCTTTAATCCTACTATTAATTATCATTACACTTATAAAAAAAATAAATGAAATCTCAGAAATGAAATCCCCATTTGAATGTGGTTTTGATCCCCTTACACAAACACGAATCCCATTCTCCATTCAATTTTTCCTTATTGCCATCTTATTTCTAATCTTCGATGTTGAAATCTCCTTAATCCTCCCCATCCCCTTTAGATTATCCCTCCTCTCAAGCCCATGACTAGCATTCTCCGTATTTATATTAATCTTACTAGTTGGCTTAATCCATGAATGAAATATAGGCTCTTTAGAATGATCAAAATAATTGGGTGGTTCTTTTTAACTTGCAATTAAATATAGTTACCTCAACAGTAACACCCCCCAAACAAGAGGAAGCGAAAACCAATCGCAATCAGCTTCGACCTGACTTTTGATCAAAAATTATCCCTCTTGAAATTTAATAGAAGCCAAAACTTAAGAGGCATTTCACTGTTAATGAAGTAATTGAGACACCTCCTATTAAAGAAAATTCATTAAAATGAAAGCCGCTAACTTTCATCAAACCTCTTAACGGTTAATTTTCTTTTTCTATAGTGAAGAGAATCACATAACTTTTTCAAAGTTAAAACGTAATACATTACTAGAAATATCTACAAACAAATTATTATCCTAGCTGCTTCAAAGCTATGCTTTCCACTTAAGCTACATAGATAAAAAAATAAACACAGCACAATAATTATAGTTATAGCCACAACCACAAAATAATCCCTCAAACTTACCCCCTGGAATCCATCAACAACACTCACCCCACCCAAAACTATATTACTAAGTCCCCCTCCCCCCACAATCTCCCCTCAAATCTCATCACCACTCTTGAAAACCGCTCTTCACCCCAAAATCCTAATAATAGGATTACCTGATAATACCCCTATAAATCATATTTTTCCCAAAAAATCCCTCACAAACATACCCTCAAGCCTCCTAAAACCAACCCCAGATCACCCGTTTCTCTTTCCTCACACTAAAAACACCCAGATACCCAGACAAACAATAACAACCCCTAACAACTTCTCCCAAAACCCCAAAATAAATACCTCCCCAAAAGGCAACAGTATTCATCTCACAACAGCCCCCCCAACAATAGACATAAAAACCAAAAAAATAATAGAACAATTAATAATCTTACCTTCCCCCCAAGAGCATAACCCCAATCCAACCCAACCTCTCCCCCATATGCTACAATACCCTAACCTCATAGAATATGAAACAGTTAAAGCAAATGACAAAATAATCATTACACCCATAAATATGTTTAAACCCCTGAAGACCTCTCTCTCTAAGATTAAATCCTTAGAATAAAACCCAGCAAAAAAAGGAAAACCTATCAAAGCCAATATAGAACAAGAAAAACCTATCCCCACGAAGGGGGAGTACCCAATTAAACCCCCAACAAATCGCACATCTTGATTTCCCCCCATCCCATGAATGACAGCACCAGCACACATAAATATTATCGCCTTAAATAAAGCATGAATCACCATATGAAAATATGCCAACATCCAGCCCCCCAAAGAAACAATCATTATTATCAATCCTAATTGACTTAAGGTTGATAAAGCAATAACCCTCCTAAAATCAGTCTCATAATTAGCCCCAACCCCCGCTATAAATATAGTCAAAGTCCCTAAAAAAAATAAATATCCCCCCCACATTCCCAAATTTAGTCTAAATCGAATCATTAAATAAACCCCAGCCGCAACTAAAGTTGAAGAATGAACTAAAGAAGAAACAGGTGTGGGGGCCGCCATAGCGGCCGGAAGTCACGCTGAAAACGGAATTTGAGCTCTTTTAGTTAACCCAGCCAATAAAATCATCAAAACTATTAAATCCCCCCACTCCATCCCTCCCCCACAACCCTCAACATAACCCCCTCCCCCACAACCCATCACCAAACCCAGACATCCAATCAAACCCACATCCCCCACCCGATTACTTAAAATAGTCAACATCCCAGCATTCAAAGAACGCCCATTTTGATAATATACTACTAAACAAAAAGACACAAGCCCCAAACCATCCCAACCAAATAATAATATAACCAAATTTGAACTAAAAACCACCAATCCCATAGACAAGACAAACCCAACCATTATATAAGAAAAACGCTCCCTTCTTGAATCCCCCTCTATATACTCTACACAATAAATTATAATTAATCCTCTAATTATTATAACAACAGAATAAAAAAAAACAGAAACTCAATCAAAAATAAAACCTAATCAAAAATCAAATCCACTCATCAAGCTAACCCCATAATCTAAATACACAGCCACCCCATCAATCACTATCCTCATCCCAATAAAAAATAATAAAAACGACCCTACTAAAAAAACCAACCCCACACGCACAAACATATACCCAGAAATCCCAAATATTTCTAACTCCACACATTAGCGTTTTTCAAATTAAACTATTTGAGCTAAAAAACCCACAAAGAAAATAAATCTAACCTCAAAACCAAAAATATTAAAAGGAACCCAATGACATAAAATAATTAAATATTCACGCACACTCACACCCAAACCCTCTCCCCTCAACTCTCATCCACCTCCATGATTTACAGACGAAAATATCCATAAACTATAACCCCCAACCAAAAATATAACAAAAGCTAACATAAACATCCCCCACCAAACATACTGAACTAAACAACCCATCACTAAAACCTCAGCAAAAAACCCCAAAGAAGGGGGGGCTGCTATATTCCCAATTCTTATCAAAAATCATCACAATCCTAAACCTGGCATCAAGCATAATATTCCCCGAACAATTATTATTCTACGACTACCAACACGCTCATACACCATTCTCGCCAAACAAAACAACCCTGATGAACATAACCCATGAGAAACCATCAACAATAAGCCCCCCTGAAACCCCACAAATCTCATTGAGCAAAAGCCAATCAAAACTAATCCCATGTGGCCCACTGAAAAATAAGCAATCAAAGACCTTAAGTCCACCTGACCAAAACAAATAAAACCAATTATAATCCCCCCTCCTAAACAAATACCCATCAAATATCCCCCCCATAATAAAACCTCCCCTAAAATTAATCCCGCCACCCAAAATACCCCATAACCCCCCAACCTCAACAAAACCCCAGCCAAAATCATAAACCCTCCAATAGGAGCCTCCACATGAGCCTTAGGCAACCATAAATGAACAAAAAATATAGGTAACCTCACCAAAAAAGCCACCACCAAAATTACTCTCCACCCACCTACCCCGCCATAACCCCCCAACCATAAGATACTAAAGCTCAATTTCCCTCACCATAAGCCCAATATTATAATACCTAACAATAAAGGTAAAGAAGCACTAAGAGTATAAAAAAATATGTACAACCCCGCCATCAACCGGTCAGGTTGATACCCATACCCAATAATCATAATAAAAATGGGGATTAAAGCTCCCTCAAAAAAAATATAAAAGTATAAAAAATCCAAACTCAAAAATCTAAGACCCAATAAAACCCCTAAACTAACCACCAAAAAAATATACTCCCCGCGCCTCCATACGTTAACACTCCCCCTACCCCAACTATAATTATTAACATCAATAGCCATATTCTCAAAATAACAAAAAAAATTCTCATCAAATCCCCGGCCTAAAACTCAACTAAATCTTACCACTCCCCCCTCCACACCCCTTACCTGAAACAATAAATACAAACCCATCAAAGCCAACCAAAAAGCCACCAACCAACCCTCACACACACACACAAACAACAATAACAAACTAAAAACTATACCCAACATCACCCATAAAACCCATCAGACAATCCCCCCCATGACTCCGAACCAAAGACACAACCAAACTCAACCCAACAGCACCCTCACAAACAACCAAACCTAAGAAAATTAAAAGAACCCATACCCCGCCTCCCCCCATATTCAACCCAGCAAAAATTAAAACATAGAGACCTACAACCACCATCTCCAATCTAACCAAAACTGTAAAAATATGCTTCCACCGAGAAATAACCCCGATCATCCCTAATAATAAAATTGAAAAACCCACTCATCACCAAAAATAAAACACAGTTTTGATAGTTTAAACCTAAAACATTGATCTTGTAACTCAACACTGACAAAAGTCTCAAAACTCAGAAAGAAACTAAGCCCATTCCTAATCCCCAAAACTAGTGTTTTATTTTAAACTACTTTCTGTATGATCTCAATCCCATTAACTCTCGCCATTTTTTTTATTCTATTCCACCATCCAATCTCTATAATCCTCACTCTCACTCTTATTACCCTCTCAACAGCCCTCATTATAACCTCTTTCTCCGCCTTATCTTGATTTTCCTATATTCTTACCCTCGTAATAATCGGAGCAATGCTAGTAGTATTCATCTACCTCGCCAGAATAGCCCCAAACGAAACTTTCACCCCACCACCCCTAATAAAAACCCTAATACTAATTGTAATCCCCTTGATAATTATACTAATAGTACCCGCCCTCCCAACCACACACAAACTAGACCCCACAACCACCAAACAAATCTTCATATCTACATCAACCAGCCCAAACATCTCCCTAGCAGCTTTCCTCTTTATTACAATAGTTGTCGTGGTTAAAATTACCTCCTTAACCCGAGGACCACTTAAAAGCTCTTAACAAATGACAAAACAACTACGAAAATCTCACCCAATCCTTAAAATTATAAATTCATCCCTAATTGATCTTCCATCCCCAGCAAATATCTCATATATATGAAATTTTGGCTCTATCCTAGGAATATGCCTGTTGATTCAAATTATAACAGGCATATTCCTAGCAATACATTATTGTCCTGATATTACGTTAGCTTACAATAGCATATCTCACATCTCACGAGATGTGAATTCAGGATGACTCCTCCGCCTCCTCCACATAAACGGAGCCAGCCTATTTTTCATCTTTTTATACCTCCATGTAGGGCGAGGTATATATTTCAATTCCCACCTTCTCCATATAACATGAAACATTGGTGTAATTATTTTAATCGCAACAATAGCAACCGCTTTTCTAGGTTATGTTCTCCCGTGAGGACAGATATCATTCTGAGGAGCAACAGTAATTACAAACCTCTTATCTACTATTCCCTACATTGGAAATATGGTAGTCCAATGGTTGTGAGGAGGCTTTTCCGTTAATAATGCAACCCTAACCCGATTTTTTACTCTTCATTTTCTCCTACCTTTTCTTCTAATTGCCCTTATAATTATTCATTTAATATTCCTTCATGAGTCAGGTTCCACAAACCCTTTAGGATCCAACTCCAATACAGATAAAATTCCTTTCCACCCATATTTTACGTCAAAAGACCTGTTAGGATTTTCCCTAACTCTCTCTTTATTTTCTCTATTTATCCTCCTATTCCCTAATCTTCTAAGAGACCCAGAAAACTTCTCCCAAGCCAATCCTTTAACCACCCCCATTCACATCCAGCCAGAGTGGTACTTTTTATTCGCTTATGCTATCCTCCGCAGAATCCCTAATAAATTAGGAGGTGTTCTAGCTTTAGCAGCTTCCATTATAATCCTCTTCTCTATACCCCTTGTTAAAACAGCTAGTCCTATCCCCTTTTCACCCTTATATAAAATCCTTTTTTGAATTATAGCCGCCTCTTTCTTTCTCCTTACCTGGTTAGGCTCACAACCAGTAGAACCTCCCTTCATCTTCTTAAGTCAGGTATTCTCAATGATATATTTTTCTTTTTTTATTATAATTCATTTAAGCTAAATTACTTAGCTTACCTAATACAAGCAGGTGTTTTGAAAGCACAAGACAGAATAATTCTAGTAATTTATTAGTTCTATTTTTCATTCAAATTATAACACTCATACCATGAATATTAAACATACACCATAAACCAAAATACCCATAACCACCGGTAATAACCCTTTCCAAACCAACATTATAATTTTATCATATCGATACCGCACTAGCACACCTCGCAACCAAACAACCACTATTATTATTATTATTACTTTAAAAACCTGATTTTCCCCCATAAATACTCACACTCTTACAGCTCTTAACAACAAAATATTTCTATACTCAGCAATAAAAATTAAAGCAAACTCCCCACCCGAAAATTCAACATTAAAACCAGAAACCAACTCCGATTCCCCTTCAGCAAAATCAAAAGGTGTCCGATTCAATTCAGCAACACAAGTCACCACCCATATAAAAACCAAAAAACCCCACCCAACAATAGGTCACAAAATAAATTCATATAGCCTAAATATATAGCCCTCCCCCAACATTACAACCAATAACAAAATTAAAGCCATACTCACTTCATAAGAAATCGTCTGAGCTACCGCTCGATAAGAACCTAACAATCCATACTTCGAATTAGAAACCCATCCAGCCAATATAATAATATACACCCCCAAACTAGAACAAACCAAAAAAAAGATAATCCCGTACCTAAAATCAATAAACCCAAACTTAAAAGGAGCAACCAACCATATAACAACTGCCAAAAACAAACCACAAATAGGAACTAACATAAATATAAAATAATTTGAGTTTCCCACCCCAACATATCCCCTAATTATTAACCTAACAGCATCCGCAAAAGGCTGTAAAAAACCCCCAGCCCCAACCACCCCTGGTCCACGACGACATTGCACATATCCCAAAACCTTCCGCTCAAAAAGAGTCAAAAAAGCCACTCCAATCAATACACAAACAATAAGTAAAAATCCTTCAACCAAACCCCCTAAAACCAACATAACCAGAGAAGGTATACCTCATAATAGGAGCTTAAATCCAACGCATATTTCTGCCACCCCAGCCCTCCTAATTGACAAAGCTATTAAGCTTATATTCTGATTCTAAATCAAATACATTATTTCTGCCACATCAACTTTTTAACCCAAAAGCCACACCCGGTCCTTTCGTATCTAAAGCCAGCCCTAAATCTCAACTAAAGATAGAAACCAACCTGGCTCACACCGGTTTGAACTCAAATCATGTAGGGTATCACTAGTCGAACAGACTCTCTTATAAAGCTCCTTCACCAAACAGCCACCCTAATTCAACATCGAGGTCGCAAAGACTATCATCAATATGAACTCTCCAATAACTTTACGCTGTTATCCCTATGGTAATTTAATCCTATTATCAACCCAAACTAATTGGATCATTATCTTTCTCTTAAAGTCCTAATCTCAACTTTCTAAAAAGATTTCCTCTTTCTTTACCGCCCCAGTAAAACATATACTTTTGATGTTTAACCAATCATTAAACAAAATACATCTCAACACACGTAAAACTCAATAGGGTCTTCTCGTCCCTTAGTATAATAAGTGCTTTCTCACACTTAAATCAATTTCAACCCTCTAACCCTAAGACAGCTACCCCCTTGACAAACCTTTCATTCCAGTCTCTAATCAAAAGACTAATTATTATGCTACCTTAGCACAGTCAATATACTGCGGCCATTTAAAACATCATAGAGCAGGTCCGATTTTTCATTATTCCCAAAAAACCATGTTTTTGATAAACAGGCAGGAGACATTTTTGCCTAATTCCTTAGAGCCACACAACTATTACTTCTACCATTTCATATAGCCCTCTAATCCCTCTAATCCTATTTTTATTATACTTACTAATACTATCATTTTTCTTACTTATTCCTAACTAATAAACAAACCCGACTAAATTCATTCTCTACACCTAACAAACCCATTTAACCATCTACAACGACATACTGACTGATTTCAAGTCTAACACTCAACTCTAAATCTACTTTTACAAAGCCACCTCAAACCTCTCAAGCTAATCCCCAAAAGATTACTATAATGAAACTCTAATCCACCCATTAACTAACCTAAAGTTATTTAATCAAAAACCAGATATCCACCTAATCGAATAGCATTTCACTTCTATTTATTCATAACAAGAATGATTATGCAACATCAACCCAACCTTAAATAAATAGCTCTTAAGTCTTCGAGAAAAAAAAATTCATCCTTATCATTCAACAACCCCTTATACAAAAGGTACAAAACTTAACTCCCCCTACCCCCTATATTATCTATTTTTATTCCTCTTCAGTACTTATATGCCTCTAATTAACATTACCTCACCAAACTACTTAAACAAGATTTATCTCGAACCCTCATCCCTACACCAAAACATAAACCCCCAAATCAAAACACCTAAATCTCAAGGACCATCTCAGCGTAAATGAGTTGCTAACCAGCTCTATTTTGACCCCAGGTACACTTTCCAGTACACCTACTATGTTACGACTTATCTTATCTCACCTGACAAGAGCGACGGGCGATATGTACATCCCTCAGAGCCTAAATCAAATCCGCATTTTAATCTCAACCTTACTTTTAAATCCACTTTCAACGGAGAAATTTCTTCAACCCACATTCATCTTTTACCAATCCAGTATTGTAACCCATCTCAACCTCCCTCATAAGCTACACCTTGACCTGTCATCTCCTTAATCTAACTTAATAATAATTTCTACAAAAATTACTTTACGACGGCGGTATATATACCATAAAGAAAGTTAAACCCAAAGTGGAACATCTATTACAGAACAGGTTCCTCTAACTAGCCTAAAAGACCGCCAAAAATTTTAGGTTTCTAGAACATCTAATACTACCCTTATTAAATCAAGAATAATGGGGTATCTAATCCCAGTCCCAAGCCCTGATTACCTCTTTATCTTCTATAAGATAAAACAAAAAAATACCAATTTCACCCAAAAATCCCCTATCCTTTACCCCCTTCATAACCTCATACCTTTAAAGATTAAACCCTAACTCACCCAGACAAGAATCGTATAACCGCGACTGCTGGCACGACATTGGCCTGTCCTCTCCCATTAAACGCTTTCAACACCAAAATCAACCCAGACTACTAAATACTGCCCCTCAAAATATTAAAACTCACAGCGCATACACCACAAACTAACCCGCAAGCTTTTTTTACCAAAATTAAATAACCCTCACCCACCCCCCTATTTAAAGTTTCTCTACCAATCATTTTAATATATAAGTTGATTGGTAGAGAAACTTTAAATTAAAAATTTTGTTCCTTAGTCTTTTTTTCAATCTATTTTATTATACAATATATTTAATTGTCTATGTGGAGCCCGTACGGGGACGGGCTCTACTGCTGTCTTAATTATCTACCCCATTATTTGGAAGCTCTACTTTTTGTGTGGTTACGCAACTAAAATTAAATGTTCATTTTACCTACAGTCCTCCTTTAATTTGAACATTAAAAGATAATTGTAATTCAAGTAAACTCTTTATTTTTAAGAAATGATTATATATCTTCCAAATAAATGTAACATATTTATCTAAAAATAAAGTGTCTGAAAAAAAGAGTTATTTTGATAGAATAAAACAAGTGCTCAACACACCTTTATTACTAACCAAAATAATTTCTCATTATTTCCCTGAAATTCAAAATCTCATGTGCACAATACACCATTGATTACAAGAAAAGTAAGCTAAACTCAAGCTATTGGGTTCATACCCCAACCATAGATCTATTCTCTTTTCTAATCCCCAACCCAACCAATTTACTTATATTTACACTTATTATCATAAGCCTAATATTAATAGCATCATCCTCCTCGCCTTTCATAATGTGAATCTCCCTAGAAATCAACACTATCTCTTTCATTGCCCTAATATTCCTCCCATCTAACCAAGAAAGCTCAGAAAGATGTATAATCTATTTTCTTCCTCAAAGCGTGGGCTCCTCCTTATTTCTTATATCTTCATCCACCCCCGCTGTATTCTCCACCCCTTTTTTACCCCTAATTATTACTCTCTCAATAGCATTAAAACTAGGAATAGCTCCTTTTCATTACTGGTTTATTAAAACCGCCAAAAATATCTCTTGAAAAATAAACTCAATTCTAATAACAATCCAAAAAATCCCACCTTTTATAGTAATCATCATAAATACACCCCACCCTCAAACTAAAATAATCCTGATTCTCCTCTCTGCTATAGTAGGACCTTTTGGGGGAATTAACCAAACCAATATTAAATCACTTTTAGCATTTTCCTCAGTATCCCATATAGCATGAATAATAGCAGCATTGTACATCGACAATCTAAGATGATTAATCTATTTGACTGTTTACTCCACTATTTTTATAGCAATTTCTCTCACCCTCAATAAAAAAATCTCATCAATTAATCAGATAATTTCAGTCAATCCTAATATAAAACTTACATTTTTTCTCCTAATCTTATCATTAGGTGGAATACCTCCCCTAACAGGGTTTTTCCAAAAGTGAATAGTAATTACCCTTCTTTCCAGCCCTTTGGTAATTTTTACCCTAATACTTTCAGCAGTGTTAAATTTATATTTCTACATCCGCTTATCTCTCCCTATTCTTCTCACAAACAACTCATCCAACCCTTGGATAAAAAAAAATTTTCATATAAATATTCTTACCATTCCATCCCTGTTCCTCCTTCCCTTCCTTCTTTTATTCTTTCCTATTTTATAAAAGCTTAAGTTAATCAAACTAAAAACCTTCAAAGTTTTCATCACCTAAAAATAGGTAGCTTTTAAACTCAAACCAAATATAGTCTCGCTGGCTTTGCAAGCCAAAATTTTAATTCTAAACTACTGAGTTTAGTAAGAGAAACTTCTTCCTAAAAGAGTTTACAACCCTTCGCCTACAACTCGACC